TTCAGGGTCTTTTATTCTATTAAAGCGCCGGATTTCTAAATTCTCATAGGGTCCCCCTGGAATTCCTTCCAGGGCTTGTTGGATAATTTTTATGGATTCTGTCATTTCACTGATTCGTACTAAATACCTAGCTAACGAATCCCCTTCTTTTTGCCATTGAATCTCCCAGTCAAATTCGTCGTAACGCTCATAACGATCAACTTTACGAAGATCCCATTGTATTCCGGAAGCTCGCAGCATTGGCCCTGATAAACCCCAATTTAGTGCTTCTTCTGTGTCAATAATGCCTACGCCTTCAACTCGTTCTAAAAAAATAGGATTTCGTGTAATAAGCTTTTGATATTCAGCAACCCCGCTTAAAAAATAATCGCAAAAATCCAAACATTTATCTATCCAGCCATGAGGTAGATCAGCAGCAACTCCTCCGATACGAAAATAATTATGCATCATGCGCATACCGGTAGCAGCTTCGAATAGGTCATATATCAATTCTCGTTCTCGAAAAATATAGAAGAAGGGGGTCTGTGCCCCAATATCTGCCATAAAAGGGCCAAGCCATAATAAATGGGAAGCGATACGACTCAATTCCAACATAATAGCTCTGATATAGCTAGCCCTTTTAGGTACTTGAATATTGCCTAGCTGTTCGGGTCCATTTACGGTTATTGCTTCTGTGAACATAGTAGCTAAATAATCCCAACGCGTTACATAAGGCAAATATTGTATAATTGTTCGATTTTCCGCAATTTTTTCCATCCCTCTATGTAAATAACCCAATATTGGTTCACAGTCAATAACATCTTCACCATCGAGAGTAACAATCAGTCGAAGAACACCATGCATTGATGGGTGGTGAGGACCCATATTGACTATCATGAGGTCTTTTCTTGTAGTTGGTGCAATCATAAGTTTTTCTCGAGTCATTCTTCCATGCATTGCTGAAAGTAAAAAGAAGTTCATCAAAATTTAAACGATTAAGCTCAAATGGTATCACGCTCCAAATTAACGGGTTTTTATCTCGCGAATATCCAACTCACCGATTAATTCTTTATAGCGTTCTCTATTTCTTTTTGACAAATAGGCCAGCAGTCGTTGACGTTTTCCCAAAATTTTTCGCAAACCTCTCTGAGATGAAGAGTCCTTTTTGTGCAATTCCAAATGTGAAGTCAGTTTCCTTATCTTAGTGGTGAAACTGAATACTTGAAATTCAACAGACCCTCTGTTTTCTTCGTTTTCTTTTTGAGAAAGAACCGAAATGAATGAATTTTTGACCATAAAAAAAAGCCCCCTTGCCTTTTTACAGATATGGATTTTACCGATCAGTAATAATAATGCCATTAATTTGAATGTGGTATATACAATAATATAATATACAATAATATAATCCGAATTTCTTTATGAACTCCTAATTTTCTGAATTCAAATCAATTAATTCAATTTGAAATTGGATTTAGATAGGGATAGAAAAGGAGTGGTCCATTTTTTCCATCGAAGAATTTGAATTTAGACCTAAAATGAAGAAAGTTCTAAGGTTCTGTTGATTCATTTCGAGATCTAATTGAAACATTAATGAAATGTGAGACAAGACATGCGATCCGCATATTTGTTTGCTTTCATATACCCCCTATACCCTATATAGTATAGTATACTATAGTATAGTATATAGTAGGGTATAGGATATATGAAAAAATGTATTATCCACAAATTTTCAATCGTGGATACAGATGTACCCTTAACATACTGAAACGACTGCCGTTATTCGTATCAAACCAATAACGATTCATACAAGCTAAATCTTCTAATCGATAATTAGGCCAAAGAAAAAGCTTGAATTTCATTAATTGATTTTTCTCTCTATCAAGGTGCTTATTGTCATGTGAAACTTGGGTGCTGTTTTTTACGTTCTTTTCGTTCGAAAATACTTGATTTCTATCTATATCATTTCTATTCTTTGAATTGAAACAAATTAGAATTCTCAATTTTCTACGACGTCTAAACGATAAAATATTTTCAGGAACAAGCAAATCAAAACGATTTTTATCTCTATTTTCGGTTATTCTTTGATGTGTTGAAATAGCTTTACCAAAACGATTCTTAGAAACATATCTTTGCTCTTGGTATTTTTGAGTAGTTTGGTGTTTACTCTTATGAATCAACGAAATACCTATGGTTTGATACATAATAAATTGTCCATCTTTTTTTCCAGACAGACGAATGGGTTCTATAATCAGTACTCCCCTTTTCATCAATTCTGTAAGAGTTAAATTCTTCTGAATCAGCATTATATCCAAACTCATTTCTCTGTTGTGAATCGAGGATATAGTAATTTTTCTTGGATCTATGAGTCTAAGCAGGAGACAATATACCTTGATATTATTGATCATTCTTTGATTTAAAGTATCGCCCCATCTCAATTGAAAAAGCAAATAACGTTTCAGGAAGAAATCTAGTTCTGCTTCCGTCTTGTTTTTGTATTGTTTTTTCTTTTTCCCTTTTTTCATGTCTGACCTTACATAATTTTCTTCAATATCTTTTTGTTGTGAGAGAACGGATCCAAGATCTCCTCGACTTATGGGTTCTTTTTCTTTTTGATTTCGATACTTTTTTTTCGGTGCTATCAAAAAACTTCCTTTTTCCTCTTCATTGATCTTTTTATTTTCACTACTATTTTGATTTTCATTTCTATTCAAATTTAAAAGAAGTAATTTACTTGGTATAAACCAAGGTTTCATTTTATACGCACTATAAAGTAATACAAATTCTGGGAAGAACCAAGATTCCAGATTTGATATGGGATGCTTTAGCATTTTTTCATTCATTCCCATCCAATCAAAAAACCCTTTGTGAGAATTTGGTGGATTTTTTTCTGGAATCATAAAATAAGAAAGATCTTTTTTAGAAATTATTTGAGAATTATTAGTAAGAATTTGAGTATTTTGATTCCTGTTGGTATCGATCATGATACAGGCCCCAATATCGACTTTTTTTCTAAGATAAAAATTGAGAATTTTCCAATCAAAATATTTTCTATCGGCCATTTTTTCCATATATAGAGTATCGACCCTTCCTATATTATTATTTAGATAATTATTAATAGGGATGTTTCTCAGCATATCAAAAAGGGTCTCTTTAGACGTGTAAGAAATCTCTTGGTTCTTATTTCCTTGAAACGCAGATCTATAAAAAAAGCATTCCGTTTTATTTTCATAATTAAGAAATTTATATGATAAAAGATCATACCTATAGTCTTTTTGAAAATTCTCTTTTTGATTAGATAATGAATATACTTCAAATTGTTTTTGTTTTTTGGAATCAATTAATTGGTCTTTTTCATATGAATGCCATTTGCTTAAAATTTCCTTTTTAGCTATATGACGCTGATGAATCGTATTTCGCCACTTTTCTGGTATTAATCTAGACCATTTTATCTGAGATAAATTGTATTGATATTGATAATGTCCTCTTAACCAGTTTTTCCATTGATTCATTTCATAACTCGGAAGTTTCTTATCCCCCAATTTCGAATGAACCACTCCTCGCGTTTCAAAAGAATCCTTTATTTCGGGTTTAAGAAAAAAAGGGATTCCTTGGTAGTGAAGAACAGATCTTAATTTATACGAATTACTAACTTGGATTCGTGATAATTTGTAAAATACATATGCTTGTGATACGTAGGATAAGTCATAAAAACTATGTGAATTAGTTTTACTATTACTAATATTATCAAGTGACTTTGAAATAAACGGAATTGGATTTTTCTTAATTTTATTAATTATTTCTTGTTTTCTTGAATTATTGTAAATGGATTTATCAATAATTTTTTTTATTAATTCAAGAAAAAGTTCTGTATTCATTTTCGGAATATTAATGCTAGATAAAAATATATCTGTGTATATTCTTTCAATAAAAAATTTCAAAAAAAGGGGTAATTTACAAATTATTCGAGCATTTCTTCTTTTTAATATTTGCCATTTTTCGAATCTGTTAGCATTATAATTTGTTTTGTTAGCACTAATAAAATTATTTATTCTTGGAGTTACTTTTTTTTTCTCTTTTGAGATTCTTTCTATTTGATTTAGAATTGTACTTGTTCGATCAGCCGGATCCTTCATTTTTTTTTCTGTAAATGAAGAATTTGTCCAACTCGGAGATGCAATTTGACTCAATGATTCGTGAATTATCTGATTGCTTATTAGGGAATCTTTTTCTTCTTTAAATTCTCTCGATTCATATATTTCGACTTCTCTTAATCGAAATAATAGAATTGGATTTACTTTTGAAAGTTCTTTTATTTTTTTTGTTATCAAAATAACACTTTTGATAACCCATTTTTTTGCTTCTTTTGAAAGTTTTCCAAGTAATTTTGTTTTTCCTTTGAAAACTATTAGAACGCGAAAATACTTCTTTTTTAATTTTCCAATTTTTTTTTTGAATTCCGTAAAAATGGGTTTAAAAAAGGAAAGTCGTTTTTGGGGCGAACCAAAAGGAAGTTCGGCTTCCATTCCCCAAACTGTTAAAAAACAAAAAAATGATTTTTGTTTTTTCTTTTTCATTAGATCTTTCTGAGAGAATCCTAGTTTCGATTTGTTCCAAGGTTTCAAAGAGAAAGGAAATAATATTTTTATCTGAATACCGTCTATCAACCAATTTTTCGGAAATTCTGTTTCGGATAATGGAACACCGTTATAAGTACATTTAACATGCACCTCCCTATCCCATTCCTGAAAATCCTCAGACCATTCAGGAAGTTGAAATAGAAGTATACGTCCAATATTTTTCGCAATTATGAATGAAGGTAATAAAATATATTTTCTAAAAATAGATTGAGTTAGTAACATGCAACCTCTTATTACTTGCGCAAGTGGAACGGTATCCCAGGTTTCTGCTATCTCTATTCGCGCGTTCTCCCTTCTTTTGTTCTTTTCTTTTTTTTCTTCTCTTTTTGTTTGCTCCTCTGTATACTCTAAAATTTTTAATGCTTCCCCCTTCCCCACCCAATT